TGTTTAATAGCAAAATTTTCTACTCAAATTTATTATAAAAAAAGTTTTAATTTAACAGTATTTTATTTTTAAATTTAATATTAAATTTAAAACCTACTAATATTTATTAACTTTTTTAAAAAAACTTGTTTTTTAACAGGGTTTTGAAACATTTTTGTGGGGTGAAATTTAAAAAATGCCGTTTTTTTTTTTATTAAAAGTTTTATATTTATACAGATATAATTTTTATTTAATATATAATGACTTAATATATAGAAAATATTTTTTATAATAATATATTATATTAATATATACGTATATATATATATAATATATTATTTATATATTTAAAAAATAAACAATAAGAGTGAAAGCAGGTAATTTTATAATAATAAACTAAATTTATACACAACGTCGTATATGGCTATTAAAACTTTAGTATGAAAAAAAAAACATATTGACTATATAAATATTAAATTATTAGTTATCGAGATATTCAATACCAGTTATTATTATATATTTAATTATATATATATAGTTAAAAATATTACAATATACTATTAATAACTCTTTTTATTTAATAATTTAATTATTATATTAAATAATAATTATATTTATTAATATAATATTATATATTATAATTAATTAATTTATTAATATATTTATATTATAAATAATATTATATATATATATATAATTATTAATCTTATATAAAATTTAAATTGTTATATAAATATATTTCAAAAATGAAAAAAAAAAAAAACTATTTATAAATTCTAATATTTTATAAATTTTTTTAATTAAAAGTTAAGTTTTTATCAATTTAAATTTTTTTAAATTATTTAATTTTTATAAATAATTAAATTTTATAAGATAATTATTTTTAGGGTTTAAAATTTAAATTATAAAATTTAAATTATTATTAATTTATTTTTTTAGATATTTTTATTGGGTTTATAATTTTTAATTAAAAAAATTATAAAATATTAGAATTTTAAAATATATTTAAAAAGGTTTTATTTTAAACTTTTTTGTAAATAAGTATTAATCAATTTAAGCTAGTACTTCGGGGGTCGTGCTAGTTAATCTCAGTCTATTTAATTATTTATTTGGGGATTGATCTCAGGCATTAAGTTAATAATTTTTAGTAAAGGTAGTTTAAAAAGAGAAATTTATTATAAAATATTAGAATTTTAAAATATATTTAAAAAGGTTTTATTTTAAACTTTTTTGTAAATAAGTATTAATCAATTTAAGCTAGTACTTCGGGGGTCGTGCTAGTTAATCTCAGTCTATTTAATTATTTATTTGAGGGTTGATTTCAGGCATTAAGTTAATAATTTTTAGTAGTGGTTAAAATTAATTTATTAAAATTTTAGTTTTAATTTTTGTTTATAATTAAAAAAAAATTTAAGATATGGGTTATTTATTAATTTGATTTAAAATTTTCAGTTTTAATTTAACTGTTGAAAAGTTTTATTTTGGCTTTAAAATTGTTTATTAATATTTATATTATAAGGAATTTAATATTTAGATGGTTTATTATTTTAGTTAATAACTTTAATTTTGTATTTTTTAATGGGTAATTTAGGAATATTAAAAAAGTTCTAATAAAATTTGTGCCAGCAATTGCGGTTAAACAAATAGGGCAAAATAATTGATTTTAAATATAATAAATTATTTATTTATTAATTTTGTATTAATTTTATTAAGTGAAATTTTAATTTTATGTTAGTTTAAAAATTTAAAATGATTTTATAAAAGTTTAGCTAAAGACTAGGATTAGATACCCTATTATTTTATTTTGTAAAAAATCAAAATTTAAATTATTAATAGATTAAGGTCTTTAAAATTAAAAAATTTGGCGGTATTTTACTCAATTCAGAGGAACCTGTAAAATAATTGATAATCCACGATTTATTTTACTTTTATAAATGTTTGTATATCGTCGTTTTAAGTGAATATTTTATTAGAATAACAATATTCTAATAATTTTTATTAAAAATTTATTTCAGATCAAGGTGCAGTTTTTAAAAGTATTTATGGGTTACAGTTTTGTTATAAAATTTTGAATTAATTATTTAGAAATAATTATGAAATCGGATTTGGATGTAAGATTTAAAATAAATATAAAATCTGATAATTTGTTCTAAAATGTGCACATATTGCCCGTCATTTTCATTTAAGTTGGAACAAGTCGTAACATAGTAGATGTACTGGAAAGTGTATCTAGATTGATTCTAATTAAAGCTTTATGGAAGTTTTTTATTTACATTAAAAGGATTTATTGGTTACAATATAATTAGAAATATAAAAATTTATTATTATTGTTTCTTTTAGAATAAACTTAATTTTTAGTTTAGAAATTAAAAAATATAAATTTATTATAGTTGATTAGTAATGAAAATGAAATTTTTAAAAAAATTATATTTATAAAAGAAAAGTTAAATTCTTGTACCTTGTGTATCAGGGTTGATTTATTAAAGGTTATAAAGTTTAATTTTCTCGAATTAATAAGATCTAGAAATTTATTATTTAATTGTTTTATAAATTTTTTTCATAAATTTTTAGTAATGAAATGTTTTTCGTTTATTAAGATATCTAGTTTTTTAAGAAAAAAATTAAATTTTAAAAATAAAATTTTATTTTTTAAGTTTTAATTAATAAATTTTATTGTTTAAAAATTTAGGGGATGAGCTTTAAATTTTATTTATTAAAAATATTTTTTTTTTAAAATTATTTTAGTTTTTCTAATATTGTAAATCTTATTATAATATAAAAGTTAATGTAATTGGAATTTAAATTTTTTTGGTTTTAATTATTTTATTAAAAAAAAAAATTTAATTTGTAAATTTTAGATTTTATGATTAAATTAGTAAATTATTATTTTTAAAATAAAAATTAATGAAAGGTAAATTTAAGGAACTCGGCAAATTTATTTTTCGCCTGTTTATTAAAAACATGTCTTTTTGATTTTAATATAAAGTCTGATCTGCTCAATGAATAATATTTAAATAGCTGCAGTATTTTGACTGTACAAAGGTAGCATAATAAATAGTTTTTTAATTGAAAGCTGGAATGAAGGATTGGACGAGAAAATTACTGTCTCAATTTTATTTAAATCGAATTTAACTTTTTAGTAAAAAGGCTAAAATTTTTTTAAAAGACGAGAAGACCCTATAGAGTTTTATAGTTAATTTTTTTTAATTTATTAGTATTATTATAAGTTAATTAAAGATTAATTATTTGGTTGGGGTGATTAAAAAATTTATTAAACTTTTTTATTTAAAAAATTATTTATATATAAATTTATTTTCTATGGATTTTTAAATTTAAAATAAATTACCTTAGGGATAACAGCGTAATAGATTTTTGAAGTTCATATTTAAAAATTTGTTTGCGACCTCGATGTTGGATTAAAATTTATTATTGGTGCAGCCGCTGAATAATTAAGTCTGTTCGACTTTTAAAATTTTACATGATCTGAGTTTAAACCGGTGTGAGCCAGGTTGGTTTCTATCTTTAAATTATAGAAAAATTTTTTAGTACGAGAGGACCATAAATTTAATAATTTATTTAAATGTAAAGAATAAAATTAGTTACTTTGGCAGATTAGTGCAATTGATTTAGAATCATTTTATGTAAATTTTTACAGGTAATAAATTTTTATTTATTTTATTGATTTAATTCTTGTGTTTTTGAATGTTTTATTAATAGTGGTTGGTGTTTTAGTTGGAGTAGCTTTTTTGACTTTGTTAGAGCGTAAAGTTCTTGGGTATATCCAGATTCGTAAGGGGCCTAACAAGGTAGGGTATATTGGTATTTTGCAGCCTTTTAGTGATGCAATTAAACTTTTTTCTAAGGAACAAACTAATCCAATTTTGTCAAATTATTTTATGTATTATGCTTCTCCTGTTTTAAGATTATTTTTAGCTTTATGTATGTGGTTTAGTTTCCCTTTATCAACATATTTTTTAAATTTTTCTTTTGGTGTTTTATTTTTTATTTGTTGTTCAAGATTAGGGGTTTATATAATTATAGTTTCTGGTTGGTCGTCTAATTCTAATTATTCAATATTAGGGGGGATGCGAGCTGTTGCACAGACTATTTCTTATGAGGTAAGATTTTTTTTAATTTTACTTTCTTTTTTAATTATAGTTTCAAGATTTAGAGTTTATGATTTATATTTATATCAGCAATTAATTTGATTTATATTTATATGTATTCCTTTAGCAATAATTTGGTTTGTTTCTAGGCTGGCTGAGACAAATCGGACTCCTTTTGATTTTGCAGAGGGTGAATCAGAGTTAGTTTCTGGGTTTAATGTAGAATATAGAAGAGGCGGATTTGCTTTAATTTTTATGGCTGAGTATGCTAATATTTTATTTATAAGTTTTATATTTGTTTTTTTTTTTATAGGTGGAAATATTATTAGGTTTTTGGGGTTTATTTATATTGTTTTTATTTCTTTTTTGTTTATTTGAGTTCGTGGTACTTTACCTCGGTTTCGGTATGATAAGTTGATATATTTAGCATGAAAGAGGTTTTTATCAGTTTCTTTATTTTATCTATTTTATTTTTTTGGGCTGAAGCTTTATTTATTTACTCTTATTATTTAGTTAATAAAATTTAGTAGTTTAAAAAGTTAATAAGAATTATTTATCTTTTCTTATATTTTCAAAATATACACTTTTTTCAAGTTCATTAACTAAGGTTTAAGAATTAAATATTGTTTTGTCTCATATTTTTGTTAAAATAAATAAGATAGGGAACTTAATAAAATATAAAACAGTTAAAATTTGACCAATTAAAATGTAAGGATCTTCTACTGGGCAAGCTCCAATTCAGGTTAATAAAATTACTATAATGAAATATAGCCAGGTTAGTAATTTGTTTAAAGGGTAAAACTTATTATTTTGTATTTTTTTTGTTAAAAAGGGTAAAGTGAATAAAATTAAAATTGAAAATAGTAGGGCTAGTACTCCTCCTAGTTTGTTAGGGATTGACCGTAGAATTGCATAGGCAAATAAAAAATATCATTCAGGTTTAATATGAGGGGGGGTTACTAATGGGTTAGCTGGGATAAAATTATCAGGGTCTCCTAATAGGTTAGGGTCAGTAAGAATAAGAATAATCAATATTATGATTGCTAGCAGGAATCCTACTAGGTCTTTAAATGAAAAGTATGGGTGAAATGAAATTTTGTATAAATTTCTTTTTGTTCCTAAAGGGTTGTTAGATCCTGTTTTATGTAGGAAAACTAGATGAACCATTGCTATTGCAAGAACAATAAATGGTAAAATAAAATGAAATGCAAAGAATCGATTTAGAGTTGCATTGTCAATGGCAAATCCGCCCCAAATTCATTGAACAATGTATCTACCTAGGTATGGAATCGCAGAAATTAGATTAGTAATAACAGTAGCACCTCAAAATGATATTTGACCTCAAGGTAATACATATCCTAGGAAAGCTGTTGCTATTACTAATAATAGAAGAATTACTCCAATGTTTCATGTTTCTTTTAGGAAATAAGATCTATAATATATCCCTCGTCCAATATGTATATATAAACAAATAAAGAATAGGGATGCTGTATTAGCATGGGTAGTTCGCAGTAATCAGCCATAGTTTACATCTCGTACAATATGGACTACACTGTCGAAAGCTCCATCGATGCTTGGGCAGTAATGTATTGTTAGAAATAATCCAGTTACGATTTGAATTATTAAACATATCCCTAATAGTGAGCCAAAATTTCATAAAATTGAAATATTACTAGGTGTTGGGAGGTCAATCAGAGTTATATTAACTAGTTTTAAAATAACGTTTTTTTTTATTATTTTCATTAAAGATTTTGGCGAAGAGGCCCAAAAGTGTTATTTGAAATATTGACAATAGCGACTAGGGTAATAAATAGATAAATAATTAAAATTGCTAAGATAAATTTAGAGTTATTTATAAAATATTTATTTGGGGATAATTCATATGTTGAAAATTTCACTAATTCAATAGAATCAATGTTTTGAATTGGAAATGGGCTGTTATTTTTAAAATTTACAATGAAAAAAAATAATAAAGTGTAAATTGTTGTAATAAAAAATAGGTTTTTAGAAAAAGTAAATTTTTCATTAGAGGCGATTCTTGTTATATATATAAATAGAATTAGTATTCCTCCAATTATTACTAGAAAAATTAAGAAAGATATCCAAAAATTTAAAGCTATAAGTCCTGTAATTAGGGAAATTACAATAGTTTGAATAAGAAGATTTAATCCTATAGAGATAGGATGTTTTAAGAAAAGGGGGGTTAAAGCAAGAAAAATTATAATCAATGTTATTGTTATTATCATTATTTTACAAAAAATAGTTTAATTAAAATATTAATTTTGGAGATTAAAGATATTTAGGTTTAAATTTTTTTGAAGTTTTAAAAGTTTTTACATATTTCTGATTTACAAGATCAGTGTTTTATTTTAAACTATTAAAACTTATTATGATAAATTTATTTTTTTTTATAGGTTTAATTAGATTGATTGTTTTAACTTTAAATGGTAAACATCTTCTTTTAATACTAATAAGTTTAGAATTTTTAGTAATTTATATTTATTTTGGATTATTTATTATAATAATTTATATGAATTATGAATATTACTTTGGGATAGTTTTTTTAACAATAAGAGTATGCGAGGGGACTTTGGGGCTATCTATTTTAGTTTCTTTAATTCGATCTTATGGTAATGATTATTTTCAATCTTTTAATATTTTATGATAAAATTTTTATTTTTTACAATTTTTTTGATTCCTTTAAGATTAAAAAAAAAAATAGAATGGATTGTATCATTTATATTTTTTTTAATATTTTTTTTATTTGTTCTAACATTTTCTTTTAGAAAGAGATTTTCGTTAATTTCTATATTTTTAGGTTGTGATTATATTTCATATTTTTTTATTTTATTAACAATTTGGATTTTAGGGTTAATAATTATAGCCAGAGAAAAGATTATTACAATAAATTTTTTTAGAAATTTATTTATTTTAATATTGTTAATATTAATAATTAGGCTATTTTTGGTTTTTAGGTCATTAAATTTATTGATTTTTTATATTTTTTTTGAAGTAAGAGTTATTCCAACTTTAATTTTAATTCTGGGATGGGGGTACCAACCTGAGCGTATTCAGGCTGGAGTATATATATTTTTTTATATGTTATTAACTTCTCTTCCTATAATGGTTTCTATTTTTTATCTTTATAGAAAGTTTAATTCTTTAGATTTTTATAAATTATTAAGATTGGACTCTTATTTTTTATTTTTTTGTTTAACTATGATTTTTATAGTTAAAATCCCTATATATTTTGTTCATTTATGATTGCCTAAGGCTCATGTAGAGGCTCCTGTCTCAGGGTCAATAATTTTAGCTGGTATTATGTTAAAGCTAGGGGGGTACGGGTTAATCCGTTTAATAAAAACATTTATTTATATTATTAATGATTTAAGTGTGGTTTTTATTTCTTTAAGATTAGTTGGTAGTTTAATTGTATCTTTTATATGTTTAGTGCAAAGTGATATGAAGGCTTTAATTGCTTATTCTTCTGTATCTCACATAGGGTTAGTATTAGCTGGGATTTTTTCTTTTAGTTTATGAGGGGTTACTGGGGCTTTTATTATAATATTAGCTCACGGCCTTTGTTCATCAGGTCTTTTTTGTTTATCTAATATATCTTTTGAGCGTTTAGGTAGTCGAAGGTTATTTTTAAGAAAGGGGTTAATTAATTATATACCTAATATAACTTTTTGGTGGTTTCTTTTTTGTTCTTCTAATATAGCTGCTCCTCCTTCTTTAAATTTATTAGGGGAAATTATAATTATTAATAGAATAATTAGTTGGAGAATAAATTTGGTTTTTGTTATTATATTAGTTTCTTTTTTTAGAGCCTCTTATAGTTTATATTTATATTCTTTTAGACAACATGGGAAATCTAGAAGAATAACTTATTATTTTTATTCTGGGTCTATTCGTGAATATTTGACATTGCTTCTTCATTGGTTACCTTTAAATTTATTGGTTTTTGTAGGGGATTTGATAGTTTAAGATAGTTATTTAAATAGTTTAATAAAAATATTGATTTGTGGAATCAAAGTTGTAAAATTTACTTTAGATAATTTTATGATGAAGTTATATTTTTATATTTATAAGAATTTTTTTTAGAGTCAGAATAATTTTTTATTTGAATGATTTTTGTTTAATGATTGAGTATGAAGTTTTTAATATGAATTCTTCAATTGTTTGTTTATCTATCTTGTTGGATTGGATATCTTTATTATTTATAAGATTTGTATTATTAATTTCTTCTATAGTTATTTATTATAGATATGAGTATATAGAAGGAGACTTAAATTTAAATCGGTTTATTATTCTGGTTGTTTTATTTGTTATTTCTATAATATTTTTAATTATTAGACCTAATTTAATTAGAATTTTATTAGGTTGAGATGGGCTTGGATTAATTTCTTATTGTTTGGTGATTTATTATCAAAATGTTAAATCTTTTAATGCAGGGATATTAACAGCTTTATCAAATCGAATTGGGGATGTTGCTTTATTAATAAGAATTGCCTGAATAATAAATTATGGGAGATGAAATTTTATTTATTATTTGGATTTTAAGGTTAATGATTATTTTATAAATTTAATTATAATATTTATTATTTTAGCAGGTATAACGAAAAGAGCTCAAATTCCTTTTTCTTCATGGCTCCCAGCTGCAATAGCAGCTCCTACACCTGTGTCTTCATTGGTTCATTCATCGACCTTGGTTACTGCGGGGGTGTATTTACTTATTCGTTTCAATTTTTCAATAAATTATTATATACTAATATTTTTATTGTTTATTTCTTTATTAACTATGTTTATAGCTGGGTTAGGGGCTAATTTTGAGTATGATTTAAAAAAAATTGTAGCTTTATCAACTTTAAGGCAGCTTGGACTAATAATTAGAGTTTTAGCTTTAGGGGACTATATTCTATCTTATTATCATCTTTTAATGCATGCTTTATTTAAGGCTTTACTTTTTATATGTATAGGTATAATTATTCATAATTTGAGTGGATGTCAAGATATTCGTTTTATAGGGGGGTTAAGAACTCAGATACCATTAACTTGTTTATTTTTAAATATTTCTAATCTTTCATTGTGTGGGTTACCTTTTTTAACAGGTTTTTATTCTAAGGACTTAATTTTGGAATTTATATCTATAACTTATTTAAATTTATTTGTTTATTTTATTTTTTATTTTTCTATTGGCTTGACTGTTAGTTATTCTTATCGTTTAACAAAGTTTGTTTTAATAAGAAAAAATAATTTAATAGTTTACATAAATATTATGGAAGGTAAGGTAATATTAAAGGGAATAATAGGTTTAATTTTGTTTGTAATTTTTGGGGGTAGAATAATAAATTGAATGATTTTTGATTCATTATATTTTATTTGCATCCCTTTTTTTATGAAGTTGATAGTTTTAATTGTTGTTCTTATAGGTGCAATTTTTGGAAATTTTATTTCAGTTTTTTTTAATTATTTTTATATTTTTATAAATAAAAGGTTATATTTTTATATATTTGTTTCTAGTATGTGGAATCTTCCTGTTATTTCGACTTTAGGTTTAAATTTTTCTTTTTTAAATTTAGGAGTTAGGTATAAAAAGTTTATTGATCAAGGATGGCTTGAGTTTACTGGGAGGCAAAATATTTATATGAATTTTAAGAATTTATCTTTAAATTTTCAATCTTTTTTAGTTAGAAATATTAAAATTTACATATTTATATTTTTAGGGTGAGTTTTATATATTCAAATGATTTAATTATTTTAATAGCTTATAATTAGAGCATGATATTGAAGATATCAAGGAAGTCATTGACTTTAGAATATTTATAATATTATATATAATTTTACAATGAAAATGTAAGGTTTTTCTTAAACTATATAAATATAGTACTAAGAAATATTAACAGAATTTCACTGCTAAAGAAAGAAGTTAGAAGCTTTTTCTTAAATAATATATTTCTTTAATTGGAGTTTAATCTCAGTTTTATTATTAACAGTAATATACCTCTTTTTGGTTTCAATTAAAAATAAGGATGGGATTCATCACAGGTCTAGGTCGAAACTAGGTTCAATAATTTGATTCTTATTTAAGATAAATTTTACAATATTTTTTAAATGCAAATTAAATATTTTTAATTTAAATTATTATCCTGGGCTATTTGGCTCATGAGAGGGCCCCTTGATTTCATTCATGAACTAACCCTAGAATTAGGACAAGTAAAAAAAATATGATTAAAATGCTAAAATTAACTAATCTTGATATTTTTATTAATATAACTATAGGGATAATGAGGGAAATTTCAATGTCAAAAATTAAGAAAATTATTGCGATTAAGAAGAATTGGAGGGAAAAAGGGGTTCGTGAAAAAGATTTTGGATCAAACCCGCACTCAAAAGGGGAGGATTTTTCACGATCAATAATGGATTTTTTAGAAAAAAAATTTACAATAATTACTAAGATAATTATGATTAAAAAAATTATTATTATTAATAATCTTAAAGTTGAAATTATTTATACTTTAAAAAAAGATCTTTTAATTGGAAGTTAAAAATAATAATTATACTATATAAATAATAGTTTATCTTCCTCATCAATAAATTGATAAGTAGAGGAATAATCATACTACATCAATGAAATGCCAGTATCAAGCTGCAGCCTCAAATCCAAAGTGATTAATTTTTGAGAAGTGAATATTGTTTAATCGTGCAAAACAAGTTGCTAAAAAAATAGTTCCAATTAGAACATGTAGCCCATGGAATCCTGTTGCTATAAAAAATGTTGAGCCATACACTGAGTCTGCTATTGTAAATCTTGAGTTAAAGTATTCATAAGCCTGTAGTATTGAGAAGTAGATACCTAATAAAATTGTTAGGGCTAGACTAATTATTGCTTGACTATAATTATTTTCTATAATTCTATGATGGGATCATGTAATAGTAATGCCAGATCTTACTAGGATAAGAGTGTTTAATAAAGGAATATGAATAGGATTAAAGGTTTCAATATTATTAGGGGGTCAAATTATTCCTAATTCGATTGAAGGGGCTAGTCTTCTATGAAAAAATCTTCAGAAAAAAGACAGGAAAAAGAAAACTTCAGATGTAATAAATAAGATTATTCCTCATCGTAGTCCTTTAGAAACAAAAGAGGAGTGTAGTCCTAAAAAGGATCTTTCTCGGGTAACATCTCGTCATCATTGAAATATAATTATTAAAGTTGATACTATTCTTATTATTAGGAGGCTGTTATCATATAGGTGGAATCATTTAGTTATTCCTATTAATAAAGAGAATGATCTAAAAGCTCCAAGGAGGGGCCATGGGCTTACGTCTACAAGATGAAATGAGTGATTATTTTTCATTAGTTAACTTCTCTTGAGTATAATGTTCTTAAAATAGAAAATACATAAGCTTGAATTATAGCTACAGCAGATTCTAGAATAAATAATATTAGCTGAGAAAAAATTAATACTCTTAAAACTAATAAAGATAATTTTCTTCCCGAATTACCTAGGAGGGTTAATAAGAGATGCCCTGCTATAATGTTAGCAGTTAAACGAATAGCTAAAGTTAAGGGACGGATAATATTTCTTGTCGTTTCAATGCAGACTATAAAAGGTATCAGAGCTGGGGGGGTTCCTTGGGGGACTAAATGGGCAAACATATGAATATAATTGTTGATTCACCCAAATAATATGAATCTTAATCATATTGGTAAAGCTAGTGATAGGTTGAATGTTATGTGGCTGGTTGATGAAAATACATATGGGAATAATCTGGTTAAATTATTAATGAGAATAATTGTAAATAATGAAATAAAAATTAGAGTTGATCCTTTATTATTTTTAATATTAAGTAAAATTTTAAATTCTTTATTAAGAGTTAATAAAATTTTATTTCATATTATTGAAATTCGTGACGGAATTAATCAAAAAATTGTTGGTAAAATTAAAAGACTTAGAATTGTTCTTGCTCAATTAAGGGATAACCCTATTCTTGAAGAAGGATCAAATGAAGAAAAAAGGTTTCTTATCATTTTCAGCTTGATTTAATTTTTTTAACTGAAGATTTATTATGGGATAGAGAAGGTTTATTAAAAAAGAAATAGTTTAAGGAGTTAAAGATTATAAATACGGTGATAAAAAAAATAAATAAATTGAGTCAATTTAAAGGGGCTATTTGTGGGATTAAAAATTATTTTAATAAATAATTTTAGTTTGACAAACTAATGTTATAATTTAACTAAATTTTTCATTAGAAATAGATGTTACGCTATTATTAAATGGTTTAAGAGACCAGTGCTTACTTTCAGCCATCTAATGGAGAATTAGATTTTATTTTTTAATCATCTAATAAAGCTATTAGGGGAGATTCTTTCAATAACAATTGGTATAAAACTATGATTAGTCCCACAAATTTCTGAGCATTGACCAAAAAATAAGCCCGATCGGTTAAGAAAAAAAATGATTTGGTTTAATCGTCCTGGGGTTGCATCAACTTTTAATCCTATTGATGGGATAGTTCAGGAGTGAATAACATCAGTAGAAGTCACAATTATACGAATTTGCGAAAGATAAGGAAGAGTTAGTCGATTATCAACATCGAGGAGTCGAAAATTAAAATTATTAGATGAATTTTCAGGGCCGGCTAAGTATGAGTCAAATTCAATATTTTGAAAATCTGAATATTCATAGGATCAGAATCATTGGTGTCCAATTGATTTAATTGAAAGTGTTGGTTTTAAAGTTTCTTCAAGTATGTAAAGAATCTTTAAAGAGGGAAGAGCAATTAGCAAGAGCGTTAAAGCTGGCATAATAGTTCAAATTAATTCAATTTGTTGATTTTCTAATAGAAATCGGTTTGTTTTAGTATTAAAAACAATTGAAATTATTATATAAGCTACAATTATGGTAATAATAATTAAAATTATTATTGTGTTATTATGAAAGAATGAAAGTTGTTCTATTAATGGGGTTGATCTATTTTGACAATTTATGTCTAATCATCTTATCATTATTCTAATAAAAAAATATATTTTTATATATGAATCTTAAATTCATTGCACTAATCTGCCATATTAGATATTAGGTATTAAATTTTAATTAAAGGAAGTTCAGGGTATCTGTGTTCTATAGGGGGAGTTTTTTGGAGTCATTCAATAGAAGAAGGAAGTTGAATTGAATAAATTGATTTATTTAGAGAAGCAAATCTTTCTCAAATAATAAAAATAAAGAAAATTACTCTCATAGTAGTAATTAGAGACCCAATTGAAGATACCACATTTCATGATATAAATAAGTCTGGGTAATCAGAATATCGTCGAGGTATCCCACTTAATCCTAAGAAATGTTGAGGGAAAAAGGTTAAATTTACTCCAATAAATATTGAAAGGAATTGAATTTTTAAATGAGTTTGGTTTAGAGTTACTCCAGTCACTAATGGGAATCAATGGATTAATCCTCTTATAATTGCGAATACTGCTCCTATAGACAGAACATAATGAAAATGAGCTACAACATAATATGTATCATGAAGAATAATATCAATTGATGAGTTAGCTAGAATTACTCCAGTTAATCCACCAACAGTAAATAAGAAAATGAATCCGGTTGCTCAAAGTATCTGAGGGGTTCAACTAATTTTAGAGCCGTGCAAAGTTGCCAGTCAACTGAAAATTTTAATACCAGTTGGAACAGCAATAATTATAGTTGCTGATGTAAAGTAAGCCCGGGTATCAACATCTATTCCTACTGTGAACATGTGATGGGCCCATACTACAAATCCAAGAAGACCAATGGCTAGTATAGCATAAATTATTCCAATACAACCAAAGGTTTCTTTTTTTCCTCTTTCTTGAGAAACAATATGAGAGATTAGCCCAAATCCTGGTAAAATTAAAATGTATACTTCTGGATGCCCAAAGAATCAGAATAGGTGTTGATAAAGAATTGGATCTCCTCCTCCTATGGGGTCAAAAAAAGAGGTGTTTAGGTTTCGATCAGAAAGAAGTATCGTGATAGCCCCCGCAAGGACAGGAAGAGAAAGAAGAAGGAGAAGGGCAGTAATTCCTACTGATCAAACAAATAAAGGTATTTGGTCAAACTTTATTCTAGGAGGCTTTATATTTATAATAGTCGAAATAAAATTTACAGCACCTAAAATTGAGGAAATACCTGCTATGTGTAACCTGAAAATAGCTAGATCAACAGATGGCCCTCTATGGGCAATATTAGCTGAGAGAGGGGGGTAAACAGTTCATCCGGTCCCGGCACCTCTTTCTACTATTCTTCTTATTAAGAGAAATATAAGAGAAGGAGGTAAGAACCAAAATCTTATATTATTTATCCGAGGGAAAGCCATATCAGGTGCTCCTAATATTAATGGTACTAATCAATTTCCAAACCCCCCAATTATAATTGGCATAACTATAAAAAAAATTATAATAAAAGCATGAGCTGTAACAATAACATTGTAAATTTGGTCATTCCCAATTAGAGTCCCAGGAGTTCCTAGTTCAGCTCGAATTAAAAGCCTAAGGGCTAACCCTAGAGATCCTGACCATGCGCCAAAAATAAAATATAAAGTTCCAATATCTTTATGATTTGTTGAAAATAATCATTTATTAAGTGTAAATTAGTGAAATGGCTGAATTTAGGCGATAAATTGTAAATTTATTTATGAAAGGGTTTTCTTTCACTAAAATAAAATAATTTAATTATAGTTATTTATTTTATTTTCTTTAGGTCTTATATTCATAATCTTGATTTTAAATTGCAAATTTAAAGGTGAATAGTTTTTATTCTAAGGCTTAAATGAGGTATTTATTGATAACTTTGAAGGTTATTAGTTTGTTTAACTTAAATCCTTTTCCTTTAAATTTTCAACTAATCAAAAATCATTTAACTAATCAAAAATCATTCAATTAATCAAAAATCATTCAATTAATCAAAAATCATTCAACTAACCAAAAATCATTCAACTAACCAAAAATCATTCAACTAATCAAAAATCATTCAACTAATCAAAAATCATTCAACTAATCAAAAATCATTCAACTAATCAAAAATCATTCAACTAACCAAAATTTTCAACTAATCAAAATTTTCAACTAATCAAAATTTTCAATTAACCAAAATTTTCAATTAACCAAAATTTTTAACTAATCAAAAATCATTCAATTAATCAAAAATCATTCAATTAATCAAAAATCATTCAACTAATCAAAAATCATTCAACTAATCAAAAATCATTCAACTAATCAAAAATCATTCAATTAATCAAAAATCTTTCAATTAATCAAAATTTTCAATTAATCAAAATTTTCAACTAATCAAAATTTTCAATTAATCAAAATTTTCAACTAATCAAAATTTTCAACTAATCAAAATTTTCAACTAATCAAAATTTTCAATTAACCAAAATTTTCAATTAACCAAAATTTTTAACTAATCAAAAATCATTCAATTAACCAAAATTTTCAATTAACCAAAATTTTTAACTAATCAAAATTTTTAACTAATCAAAATTTTTAACTAATCAAAATTTTTAACTAACCAAAAATCATTCAACTAACCAAAAATCATTCAACTAACCAAAATTTTCAACTAATCAAAATTTTCAACTAGCTAAAATTTTCAATTAGCTAAAATTTTCAGTTTAGGTGTAATTTTATAAGTTAAAAAGGTATGTTAGTAGAATTAATCCCAGAATGTTGATTAGGTTAAAAATTCTAATCTGAGAAAAATGGATTTTTCTTTTTTTTAGGAAATTATTTTTATTTGAGTTGAACAAAATTGAATAAATTATTAGTTGAAAATAAATAAAAATTATAAAAGTGGTTAGAATTATTAAAATAATCGTTAAAAATAATCATTTTTCTCAGATTAGAACTTGAATAGTTAATCATTTCGAGATGAATCCGATTGTCGGGGGCAATCCTATAAATGATACAAATCTTAGTATAAAAAATATAATTATTTCTTTTTGATTATTTATGAAAGAAAGTTGATTTACAAATAGAATTTTTATTTTATTTAAAAATAAAATTAAAATAATAGTTGAAAAAGAATAAATTAAAAAGTATAGTATTCATACAGTTTTACTAAAAATTATTATTCTTATTATTCATCTTATGTGGTTGATTGAGGAGAAAGCTAGAATTTTTTTTAAGTTAACTAGGTTTAGGCTTGATACTCTTCTAATAATTGCGGAAGTTACGATAACAAAGATAATGAATGTTCTATTAGTAGAGTTGAATATAAAAAGAACTATTGGTGCAATTTTTTGTCATGTTAAAATAATTAGAGAGTTTAGTCATGAAAGCCCATGAATAATTTCTGGGAATCAAAAGTGGAAGGGGGCCATTCCAATTTTAACTAAAAAAGCAGAGTTTATCATGATGATATTTAGATTTAGGATGTCAAGATTTCTTTGAATATTATAATTAATTATAATTATAATGATATTAATAATAATAATTGATGAAGCAATTGTTTGAACAATAAAGTATTTAACTGATGCTTCAGATGAGGCAATATTATTTTTTGTGTATATAAGGGGAATAATAGCTAATAGGTTTATTTCTAATCCTATTCACATTCCTAATCAGGATGATGCTGAGATTGAAATTAATGTTCCTAAAATTAGTAGGTTAAAAAATAATAATTTAAAATTTTTATTTATTAAAAAGAGAATTTAATATTCATAGTTAGGGTATGAGCCTAAAAGCTTTATTTAGCTTATCTTTTTATAATTTAGTATAAGATGTACAAAAATTTTTGAAATTTTTAGTAGTAGTTTAATTCTATTAATTATAATTATAATGAAAGTAAATCAAAATTTACATGTTTTATTCTATCAAAATAATCCTTTTTCAGGCATTTCATT